TCCAGTAGCGACAACCGTCTTTTTGATTGGTACGGCAGCGGCCCTTTGGTTGGGTATTGGCGCAACATTACCTATTGATAAATCCCTAACTTTAGGTCTTTTTTAAATTGATTCATTAATTGTGAAATAAAATATTACCACGTGTGTATCTAGGGAATAATCTCTTCAAAGTGACTTATCCCTAGATACACCTAACGTTCGAGTACAAATTTATATATAGGTTGTGTAAAGATCTAAAAAAACATTTTCATCTTGTTTTGTAAACAAAAAGATGAAATAAATCCAACGGATTAAAAACTAATTTTTCAGTAAATCCATTTCAAACTGCTTTTCTAGAATGCCCAATATCTGTTTTACATCTTCTATACGAAAATGCTCCATTTTCATAAGATCCTCTTGAGTGTTATTCAAAAGATCTAATAATGTATATATATTGGATCTTTTGAGGCAATTATAGATTCTGGGAGACAATTTTAATTGGTCAATAAAAATATATTTCAATCCTATTTTTTTTTTGTTTTTTTTTAGTTTAACCAATTTATCATGAAAGGTAAAAAGAGGTAAAGTAACCTTGTGTTTATTCTCATCTAAATTTAAGTTTTCTTCTTCTATATGGAAAAGGGGAATAAATAAATCAATCAAATTCCGGGACGCTTCATGAAGCGCTTCTTTAGGAGTTAAACTTCCATTTGTCCATATTTCGAGAAAAAGCATCTCTTGTTTTTCATTTCCATTTCCATAAGAATGAATACTATGATTTTCATTTCGAACAGGCATGAATACAGCATCGATAGGATAACTTCCGCCTTGAAAGTTAGTTTCACTTTTTATACGATATCCTCGACTCCTCTCAATTTTTAATCCAATATAAAAATCAATAGGTTCTGTCAAGCTAGCTATATGTTGTGTATTATCAACGATTTCCACATAAGGTGGTAAGATTATATCTTGAGCTGTTACATACCCAGGACCCTTAACACAAATAGACGCATCACAAGTTTCATATAAATTACTTCTTAATACTATTTCTTTCAAATTCATTAAAATTTCATGTACTGATTCTTGAATACCCACTATGGTAGAATATTCGTGTGGTATTTTCTCAGATTTTGCGCGTGTAATACATGTTCCTTCTATTTCTCCAAGTAAAGCTCTTCGCATCGCAATGCCTATGGTGTCAGCTTGACCTTTCATAAGTGGAGACAAAAGAAAGCGTCCATAATAAAGACGCTTACTGTCTGTTCTTGATTCAACACACTTCCACTGTAGTGTCCGAGTAGATACTGTTACTTTCTCTCGAACCATAGTAATATAATATTATTTGATCGAATCATTTATTTCTCTTGCAATTTCTTTAATATTTGTTTTACACACGTCTTTTTTTAGGAGGTCGACAGCCATTATGTGGCATAGGAGTTACATCCCGGACGAAAGTTAATAGTATACCACTTCGACGAATAGCCCGTAATGCTGCATCTCTTCCGAGACCAGGGCCTTTTATCATGACTTCTGCTCGTTGCATACCTTGATCAACTACTGTACGAATAGCATTTCCAGCTGCCGTTTGAGCAGCAAAAGGTGTCCCTCTTCTTGTACCCCGAAATCCACAAGTACCGGCCGAAGACCAAGAAACCACTCGACCTCTTATATCTGTAACAGTCACAATGGTATTATTGAAACTTGCTTGAACATGAATAACTCCTTTTGGTATTCTACGTGTATTCTTACGTGAACCAATACGTCCATTCCTACGAGAACCCATTTTTGGTATAGTTTTTGCCATATTTTATCATCTCATAAATATAAGTCATATAGATATATGGATATATCCATTTCTTGTCAAAACAGATCTTTTTTATTTGTACATCGTATCTTTTAGAGAGTCTTTTTTACACTATCCCTGTCTTTGTTTATGTCTCGGGTTGGAACAAATTACTATAATTCGTCCCCGTCTACGAATTAGACGACATTTTTCACAAATTTTACGAACAGAAGCTCTTATTTTCATATTTTTAATTCCTTAAAACTTAATTTTGAATCATAGTCCCACGGAAACTCATGTTAAAGTTGAAAAAAAAAAACCGCCAACTCCCTCAAATCTTTGTTGGGGAGTTGATAAATTATACGCCCCCTAGTTGAATCCGAAGAATTCCTTACTTTAATTTTGACTCTATCTCCCGGTAGTATCTGTATAAAACCATACCGGATCTTTCCTGAAATATAACCTAGATTAAGATCTTCATTATCTAAAGGAGCCCCGAACATACCACTTGGAAGCACTTCCTAAATCCTCCTGAATCTATTTTTGTTCTTTATATTCCAGGTAAAATTCCCTTAAATTAGTATTAAATTAGTAATTAATGTAGTAGGAACAAGATTATATACTCCGCATTTTTTTTTTCACAACAAATAGAAAGTTTCGGATCCAATGCAGATATAAGAAGGATTACCATATATAACACAAAATTTCTCCGCCTATTCCTTTTAGTCGAGCCTCCCGATCTGTCATTATACCATAAGAAGTAGAAAGAATGACAACGCCCATTCCACCCAAAATTCTAGGAATTCTTTGATAGTTAGAATAGATTCGTAGACCAGGTCTACTGATCCGTTTTAAATTTAAAAGATTTCTATAGGGCCCCTTTCTATTTCTTGTATGTCGCAGGGTTGAAACCAAAAAATATTTGTCGTTTTCTCGATGTTTCCTCACATTTTCGATAAAACCTTCTCGTAAAAGTATTTTAACAATGTTTTCAGTGATATTAGTAGATGCTATTCGAACTACTCTTTTTCTATCCATATCTGCATTGCGTATAGAAGTTAGTATATCAGCAATAATGTCCCTACTCATGATGGACTAAAATTCTTGTTGCCCCCAAATTTTATATAATCAACATGTTTTTTTTTACTTCATTTTTTTTTGTTTATGAAAAAAAAATTATATTATTAAATTAAAGGTATATGCGTGAAACACAATCTACTAAATTAATTTGAATCTATTTCTTTCCAATATCTGATTATAACTATATGATAGTCTCATCTTATATTTTAAGACTATTATAATACCTCGGGCGCCAATGAAACTATTTTAGTAAAATTTAAATGTCTCAATTCCCGGGCGATCGCACCAAAAACGCGAGTTCCTTTAGGATTGCCTTCTTGATCAATGACAACTGCGGCATTGTCATCATATCCTATTAGCATACCATTGTTGCGTTTAAGTTCTTTGCAGGTACGTACAATTACAGCTCTGACCACTTCTGATCTTTCTAGGGGCATGTTTGGTACTGCTTCTTTAATCACAGCAACAATAACGTCACCGATATAAGCATATCGGCGGTTACTAGCTCCTATGATTCGAATACACATCAATTCTCGAGCCCCACTGTTATCTGCTACATTCAAACGTGTCTGGGGTTGAATCATTTTTTTATTTGTTCTTTCAATGCAAAGGGCGAAGAAAAAGAAAGAAATATTGTTTGTCAAAAAAAAAAAAAAGAAACCTTACATTTTGCATTCCCAGTATTTATTTTATTTGATTCCACATTCTTATCCCAAAATAATAAATTGAGTTTTGATAGGCATTTTGGACGCTGCTATTAAAATGGCTTTTCTGGCTATATTTTCTGCGACTCCACCCATTTCATAAAGTATTCGACCTGGTTTAACAACAGCTACCCAATATTCTGGAGAGCCTTTACCTGAACCCATACGTGTTTCTGTGGGTCTTACTGTAACTGGTTTGTCGGGAAATATACGTACCCATATTTTTCCACCCCGACGTGCATTTCGTGTCATTGCCCGGCGCCCCGCTTCTATTTGTCTAGATGTAATCCAAGCGGGTTCAAGCGCTTGAAGAGCATATTTACCGAAACTAATATGATTACCTCGATAAGACATTCCCTTCATTCGTCCTCTATGTTGTTTACGGAATCTGGTTCTTTTGGGGTTATAGTTGATGGTTGTTTCTAAATTCCACCTCTACTACAGAACCGGACGTGAGAGTTTCGTCTCATCCAGCTCCTCGCGAAAAAGGGATTCAAAATATTCAAAATGTAGCAATCCAAAAAAATGTTTTCGCGGGCGAATATTTACTCTACTATCTATTTGAGTTGTAAGGTTAATTCATTACGTCTCAGATCAGAATAGATGAATTCTTTCTCGGTTCCTTCCGCCATCCCGACCAATGAATCATTAGGATTTTGGTTTCAATAAAATCTTTTGCATTCATGGGGTTCCATCGTTCCCATCGCTTCTTGTTTAATGGTTAGGTCTTAATGTTACAACGGAGCTCTTAATGCAATTTTTTCTTGAGTCAATATTCTTAGTCTTTATTGGCTAAAGGCTCTTGGTTTTTTGTTCTATAATCGATCATTTAATTATGTATGAATCAGTATTGATGCTTTATTACATTGTTTTTTATGATTTTATGAGATGACTAAATGACTCATAGACCTTACATATTGGAATTCTATATCATTTATATTTTTTTCTCTCTTTCTCTCACCCCTCTATCCACATCTTTTTCTATATTCCGGTTCACACCTTAGAATAATATTTTTTGCTTTTTTAGTTTATGCAAAACAAATTTTAGTTGCTACAATGATATGCAAAATTTATCATATCTTGACTGCTTTGTTGGATCTAGATAATGTGAAGTGATGAGTTGGTTCTTAGTTCTATAGTTATTAGTTTATATTAGAGAGACTTTTTTTTTTTTGAACCTTATTCCTAAAAAAACCAACGAGTCACACACTAAGCATAGCAATTATATCAAACATTTATTTAATAGAATTTTTAGTCAACCCTATAGAATTAAAGAATTACGAGCTCTTTTTTTTTATCTTCAATCAAAAAAACGAACGAGTTTCTTTTTTTTTGTTGGATTTTGGGGGTAAAAAAAAGAAAAGCCAAGGAAAGTTTTTTTATTCCTCATCTAGAAATATCCAAATTTTGATACCTAATACGCCATAGATAGTTCGCACTGTATAGGCACAATA